ATCACATGAAATTTCAGCCAACTCCATATATGTAATGTAATGTATTTCATACGTATGAACGGAAACGAGACGGAGGAATGAAGAGCATTTTCGACGCAAGTTCGAATTTGCGACAAGTACAAATGGAAATGAATTGATAAAACATTCCTGGAAAAAAAATTATATCACTTCCATTTATGGAGTCTTGTATAGAATATAAAAATTGATCCAATTTCTACCTATTATTATGATATTACGATCAGATTTGGTACCAAAAAAATAAATGGATTCAGGGTTAAATCTGCTCTTTATGAATGAGATAAAGACAGAATAATCAGGAGCAGTATAGAATTTCCTTTTTTTAGCGCACTTTAATGTTCAAAAAAGAATTCGCGGATTCTTTTTGTTTTTGGTAGTAGAATTTATAGATAGAATACGATTGAATTGCATAATAGTAATAGGAGTAGTATTTATTAAGTACATGCCGATATACCTATCCGCATATCGCATCTTTTATCGTAATTTTACTTGCGGCAACAGAAGTCAGGTCGCACTATATCATAATTCCTATTTTCTATTCAAAATATTCAATAAAAAATTTAAGCACGATAATTCTCTATAGGGATATGTACATAAGAGAAAGACCCAATTCGGTATCTGTGTAACAATTTCTGTTCTGGGGTTTACATATACACATATATTTTGTTATAATTGAAATTGAAAAGGATTGATTATTGAAAATAATTGATACTGATTAGTCGTAAATCAATTTGATTTTGTTATACCATTAAAGAAACACAATTTGAGATACAAATTTAAGAACCGTTCACTAATTCTAAAGTAAAAATAGTTAATGGTTCCAATTTGCCCTGAATTTTTCGGTCTGTGACCGGAAATCTATTTTTTCTCTTTTCAATAGAAGGAGAAGGGAAGTTTTTAAGCAGTGTGTCTTTTGAGATACAATCAATCGAAGAGAATAATCTAAACTGGATCCAATAAAAAATAGGGATTAATTTTTTAAAAGGGATAAGTACAATGGGATTCAAGATAAAAAAAAAAAATTAGTAATAGAATATGGATGGATAAAAATATTGTCCATTTTGGATCAGATTTGGCGGCATGGCCAAGTGGTAAGGCGGGGGACTGCAAATCCTTTATCCCCAGTTCAAATCCGGGTGTCGCCTGATCAACAAAAGACTTGAAATTTCTTATTCTGCTGATCTAACTCGACAAATTCTTGCCCCGCAAGAAGCAGAGGCAAACGACTAGGCCTGTCGATACTTGATTTTTAGAATCCATAATTCTATAAAAAAAACTGTAATTTTTTTTTCTCAAAATCTGGGTTCTGGGTACCGGTCCAAACCGGTACCAATAGGTATGAAGTAACCCTTACTTATTAATTTAATGATTGATTCGGACATTTATTTGATTTATGATATCAATTGAATCAAATAAATAGTGAGAGTAAATTCTGGGATTCAGAACTACGAAAGTAAGAGGTCGGAAATCTTAGTATCCAAAAGTTCCTAAAGGACACTCCATTTTTGCTCCTAGGATTGAAGAATAGATTATACGAAAGACTATCAAGACTTCCTAATTATCTTACACTACCTATACTAAATACTAAAATAGTGTCTACTGACTCTGTCTGGAATTAGATTGAATAGAATAGGCTGATGGGAAATCAATTTAGAAGTTGTGGAAAGGACTGAAGATACTTTGTATCCAGACTCACGAGAGGCTTTGAGTACTCAAACATTCAATCAACATGGTTGGGCGACTCTTATTTATAGAGTAAAAAGAAAAGTTGAAAAAAAAAATTCTTTGCCCGTGTAGGGGATTACAAAAAAAAATGTATGTAATAATGGTGGTGGTGTCTTACCATTCCATTCTTTCACAGAAAGAAAGACGTAAGCCTTAGATCAAATAAAATAGAGGTATCTGATAGATGGTTATCTATCTTGATGGTATATTTTGACGTCTTTTGCTTATGAAAGAAAGGTAACAAACAATAGGTCTTACTATTTCTACATGTTCCATTAGGAGCATTCCTTTACTATTTCCAAATAAAAGGTGTGTGTATCGTATTTGTGCTTAATGCTTCCCGATTCTACCAGAAATTTTTTAATATAGGAACTTGTTACGAGTGGATTCATTGGATTAGTTCATCAATAGCCTTAAGTCAGAATACTATTTTCTTTTGACTCTGCACCGTCGATTCCACTATGATTATTGATCAATAATCAATAATGAAATAATTCCTTCATAGAGATAGGAGACATAATTCACATGGATATAGTAAGTCTCACTTGGGCTGCTTTAATGGTAGTCTTTACATTTTCCCTCTCACTCGTAGTATGGGGAAGAAGTGGGCTCTAGGGGTACTACTAATTGAATAATCGATTGAGTGATCGAATTGTATCAATCGTTTAATTGATCGTTTTGCGAAACTAAAAAAAAAAAAAAGATTCCGTTTTCTTTTTTTTTTTTTTATATATAGTTAATATATGCCCATACCCATACTATTTTTCCTCCATTAATTCTTTCGATGGATCTCGGGACTTAACTTATATATATATTTAGTTTTTTATATATAAATAAATATATATTATATATAAATTATATATATAATTTATATTATATATAAATCTAATTATTAATATAAATCTATATATTAAGTTATAAGTTATAAGAAGCCTAGGAATTAGAAGAGTTGGCCTTGGATTATTTTGGATTGATCGAAACCCATACAAGTAAAGTAGATGTAGCGAAAAAAAAAGAAATAGAATTAGACTGCTATTTCGATGTATATGTATTAGATGTACATCTAATACATGTACATATTGTAAATTGATCTATATCTATATAAAACCATATCTGTATACAACTTTATATGATAAAATTTATATGATCATACTATTTATATGATAAAAATATAAAATACTATCTAGTGTGGTAGAAAGAACTATATATATAATATATAGTTCTTTCTACCACACTATCTCAGATACTTATGATTCCAGCCAAATCGTTTCATTTAAAACTTGGAGTTTTAATCCCTTTCTTTTATTTCTTCAATCATTGATAAGAACTAATAATCCAACCAAGTTTCAGTTAAATTAATCATTTTGACTGACTGTTTTTACGTAGATGATAAGTAAAAAAGCAGTAGGAACTAGAATGAACAGTGCAGTAGCAATAAATGCGAGAATATTGACTTCCATAATCTCATTGTTTTTTTTACTTCGCAATAACTCGGGATCTAATCCCATAGAGATAAGAAATTTTACTCCTGTCAATTCAATGGGATGAATTGAATTCTGATGATACTGAATCGGATCAATATTATGAATAACAATATCTGATCTATCAAATCGATTTATCGTCGAGAATTGAATAGTATAACATAAGAAAATTTTTTATTTTATCCATACTAAATCCGAAATGGGATTCTTTATTGGATCAGGAATTCCATTGAATTTTTCATCCTTTTTTCCACTTTTTTTTTTCTTTTCCATAACCTACTGTCTTTGTCTTTCTTATAAAACTCTCTTTCCTTATACTTATACATACAATTATGAGATATTATATGACCGGTATTCTATGGGTCACACAGATCCAAACAGTAGAAGTGAGATGGAAAAAAGGACGGGTGTTAAGTAGAAAAGATCTAATATTCCAACAAATTTACTAAAAAGGGGCGTTGTTTGGTCTTTTATTTTATTAGTATAGTATCTCTTCTTCTTTCTTGGATTGAGACTAGAACGCATACATCAAAAATTCAGTGTGCAATTTGCATGAGAATAGATAGATTGTTTCCAATTAGTCATTGAGGATACACAAACAAAGTCGAGGTAATTATGTTAAGTTCATTGTGTATCGTACAATAAACGAATACAATTTGTGTATGTACTCCCGGTAAAAATAGGGGAACTCTATTCCATTTCATTGTTCAAGAACAATTGAAAAAGAAAGTCAGACGAGTATGGTATCTATTAAAATACTGAATATAGTAATGCCACCGATTGTACCAACTTACATATGTCTCCCCTTATCAAGGGGTATTAGTGAAAGAAATTGAAATCCCCGTACTTGTCTGATGATAAATGCGAAACGAAAAACAAAAGAAATAAGGATCCCCGCTCGCTGGGAATTAGATCTTGCTACCTGTCCCCCTTTTCACAGAAAATGGGGAGATGAATTGATAAATTCATCGGATCCTAGTTCGGGACTGACGGGGCTCGAACCCGCAGCTTCCGCCTTGACAGGGCGGTGCTCTGACCGATTGAACTACAATCCCAGCAAGGTGTATGGCATACATATTCTTACTAGTTTGATAAGAACATTCTATTCGTTGTGTTGTAACAGAAACACGAATGATATACTGAATATCCACATGGATATGGAATATAGTGAGAGCTACACGGATTACTAGTAACGAGTGGTTATTTTATTGCCAAAAAAATAGATAATAAATTTTTCAATGAGAAAAAGAACTATTTTTATTTTTATGATACTTAATTAAGATTAAGTATCATTAATCTAGATCGTTAGAAAAATCAGAACGAATTAAATTAGAAAAACATGGATAGAGAAAAAATTGACTCTTTCTCTTCATTTCTACGGATCATGCATTTCTGTTTCTGGAGGACAAATTGGTTATTTCATATTCATGGAGCAACGAATTATTGGGTCGAGCTGGATTTGAACCAGCGTAGACATATCGTCAACGAATTTACAGTCCGTCCCCATTAACCGCTCGGGCATCGACCCAGGAAGAATTAATTCTAGATTTATTGATAATCTACGATCAACTTCCTCCCTACCCCCAGGGGAAGTCGAATCCCCGCTGCCTCCTTGAAAGAGAGATGTCCTGAACCACTAGACGATAGGGGCATATTCACCCGACCGTCATCATACTATGATAATCATCATCATAGTATTATCATACTATGAACAGTTTTTTTGGAATTGTCAATAGAATCTAATGGTATGACTAGATCCGAAGAGTCTTTCCTACT